TAGAATCATATTCAGGATTCCAAGAGATACCGTACGGAGTCCGGCTTTTTCGATTATTTCCGATCTGTGTAATAGGGCACTATATGTTTCCAGGAGTCGATACACAAATGGAATTTGTACGATACAAAAAAAAATTAACATAGTAACTTTGATATAATACTTTTAAGATGAAAAGTATATCCCTTTAGGACTCCGATTTTTTGTAACCTCAATCACTAATTTCAATTATTAATGTGAATTTGAAACAATTTATCTCATTCAAATTTCACACTGAATTTTTGATATATGCATCCCATAATTAATCCAAGGAAATAGGATATTAATAAAATAAAGCTCAAAGAAGGATCCAATTTCTATTAGCTTCGATTAACAAGGGCTATCTCTCTTTGTGAGGGAATGAATAATCTTTTTTAAGTTTAAGGTTCTTACCGAAGAAAGAACAAACTTTTTAATGAATTTGATGAAATACTCTATTTTTTTTATATCCGGACTCTCCTTATTATACTCCTTCTTTGGTTTCCAAAGAAGATTAGATCATTAAAAAGAGGGGTTAGAACTAAACTTCTTCCTTTTTTACATTTCGCTTCTATTGGTTATTTTATTGGTATTTTTTATAACCAATGTAAGTAAGTATAAAGGTGGTCATATGATATTTCATCATATGATTGTACAAAGGGGGGCGTAGCTTATAGAAAAGAAAGAATGATAAAGAAAGTAAAGAAATTATTGATCGGATCAGGAATAAAAATTGGAATTCGGAAAAGATCTTCGTATGTTATATTATTTAATTCTCGACGATGAATCAATTTTATAGTTCAGATATTGTTATTCATGATATTGCTCCGATTTGATATCATCGAGATGTAATTCATCCCATTGAATATTGAATTTACAGCCGAAAGATTTACCAGCTCTATGGGATTAAATCCCGAGTTATTGCGAATTAACTAAAAATGAAACGATTAGATTATGGAAGTAAATATTCTCGCATTTATTGCTACTGCACTGTTCATTCTAGTTCCTACTGCTTTTTTACTTATAATATACGTAAAAACAGTCAGCCAAAATGATTCAGTTGAATGAAACTTGACTGTTTAGTTCTTCTCAATGCTTGAAAAGAAAATCAAAAGTATTCAAATTTAGTGTCTTAAATGAAATAAGCGGACTAGAATCATCAGTATTTTATGAGATTCGATAGTATGGTAGAAAGAAATATATAAATCTTTCTACCATATTTATTATTGTTATTGTAATATATAAAGTCGTACTGTATAAAGATAGAGGTTTAATATAGATCAATCTACAATATGTATCTTGATAGATATCAATTACATATATGTAATGTATTTACATAACGTACCAATTCGATTTCTTTGCTTCATTTATTTAATTTGTGTTGATTCCAATCATCAATCTGAAAAAATCGAAGGGCAATTCTTACTCTTACGATTCGAATTCCTAGAATTTCTGATTCTATTCAATATGAATCCCGATATCCATTGAAAGAATCAAATCGATGAAGGAAAAAAAGAGTATAGGCCTTTAAAAATTATTAAAATTAATAACAAGAAAATCACATAATCTTTTTTTAGTATTCCGAAGAAGTAATTGATTGAGCAGTTGACAGATGATCCAGTGGTTCAGTTCCATGGGAACCTCTTTGGATTTCGAAAGGGATTAGTAAAGCCCACTGATTTTTAACGTTTGAACCATGATATGAAATGAGTTCGATAAAGCAAGCATAACATAAATAAAATTTTGAAAAGAATTAAAAAAGCGGGAACGCGTAATATGTGACTTGCCCAAGGCAATATTTTATTATGTGTAGTATATCGTTGGACAACCACTATGTCTATGTTGTTTCCTATAGGAAGTCTGTATATACTTAATAACATAAGTATTTTTTTTTTTATCTTTGAACAGTAAAAAAAAAAAAAAGAGGGGAAACCAAAAACAAATAAAAAAGTAAAATAAAAAGGACTTTGCAGAACGATCTATAAAACAATTGATATGGTTTGAGTTTGATTCTTCAACTCAATTAGTAGTACTTCTAGAGTCCACTTCTACCCCATACTACGAGTGAAAGAGAAAATGTAAAGACTACCATTAAAGCAGCCCAAGCGAGACTTACTATATCCATGTGAATTATATCCCCTATCTCTATAAATATGAAGGAATTATTCCATTATTGTTCACTAATCATTATTATGTTCATTAATAATAGTGGAATCCCTGGCGAAGAGTCAAAAGGGGATTCTAACCGTTGATGAAACAATCCAATAAACTCACAATTATAACAGTTTCTTATATGATTTCTAGTAGAATCGGAAAACATTAAGCACAAGCAAAATACGTAGATACACCCCTGGAAGTTTCAAGGGAATGGTACTAACATGTAGTAATAATAAGACGTTGACCTTTATTTCATTACATTAAGCCAAAAGTATCAAAATATAGAGTCAAGATAGATCACTATCTATCACATATCCCTAATTTCGCA